TTYCTGTAGTTGAAGACAACAACGGCTTTTCGAGCCGTAGGTCTCGGGTAGTGGCCGAGCAGGAATAATGACTTACTTTGTGTTCTTCCTGGGGATCTGTTTTGTAATGGGTGTTTTAGGGGTAGCATCAAATCCTTCTCCTCACTATGGGGTTGTTGGTTTAGTTTTGGCGTCTGTGGCAGGGTGCGGATGGCTATTAAGCCTTGGGGTCTCATTTGTGGCCCTGGTGCTGTTTATGGTGTATTTGGGGGGTATGTTGGTGGTGTTTGTTTATTCTGTGGCTTTAGCGGCGGAGCCTTTTCCTGAGGCCTGGGGGGGTTGGCGTGTGATTGGGCATGCAGCGGCGCTTGCGGCAGTGGTTGTAGCGGGGTTTGTGTTGGGGGGGCTTGTTGGGTCTTGGGGGTTGGGGGTTGCTACTGTTGATAGTGTCGGGGTGTCTGCTGTACGGCTGGATTTTAGCGGTGTCGCCATGCTCTATTCGCGAGGGGCTGGGATGTTCTTGGTTGCGGGTTGGGGGCTGCTGTTGACTTTGTTTGTTGTGTTGGAGCTTGTGCGGGGGTTGTCTCGGGGGGCTATTCGGGCAGTTTAGGGGTTAGAGTCAGAGAATAGTTTATTGTAAAATGCCAGCTTTGGGAGCTGGAGATAAAGGTTTAAGTCCTTTTTTTCTGAGGCCTTGGGGTACTCTAAGAAGTGGTGAGTCTTCAGTCTTTGGTTTACAAGACCAATGTTTTTATAAACTATTAGAGTACTTAGCAGTTAAGCATTTTGTTTTCTAGGGCGCTTGCGGCGGGGAAGAGGAATAGGAGGATGGTGAAGTAGGTAATTGACGCGATTTGTCCGATGATGATGAATGGGTGTTCGACGGGCTGGCTTCCCACTCATGTTAGGACGAGGAGGTTGGCCACTAGTGCTCAGAAGAGGAGTTGGGATAGTGGTCGGAATGTTATTGCTCGTTGTTTTGATTTGTGGAGGAAGGGGATTAGGAATAGGATCAGTACAGAGGCGGCTAGTGCTAGGACGCCTCCTAGTTTGTTTGGGATTGAGCGTAGGATGGCGTAGGCGAACAGGAAGTATCACTCTGGTTTGATGTGGGGTGGGGTTGCTAGTGGGTTTGCCGGGGTGAAGTTTTCCGGGTCTCCTAGGAGGTTGGGGGAGAACAGGGCCAGTGCTATTAGGGGGCTAAGTATGAGGATGAATCCTAGGATGTCTTTGAAGGAGAAGTAGGGGTGGAATGGGATTTTATCGCAGTCTGCTACGATGCCTAGGGGGTTGTTTGAACCTGATTCGTGTAGGAAGGTCAGGTGAACTAGGGTAATTCCTGCAATCAGGAAGGGGAGTAGGAAGTGGATGGCGAAGAATCGAGTTAGGGTTGGGTTGTCCACTGAGAATCCCCCTCAGGCTCATTCTACCAGGGTTTGCCCGATATACGGGAGGGCCGAGAATAGGTTGGTGATTACGGTGGCTCCTCAAAATGATATCTGTCCCCATGGTAGGACGTAGCCCACGAAGGCTGTTGCCATGAGGGTGAGCAGGAGGATTACTCCTGTATTTCAGGTCTCTTTGTGGAGGTAAGAGCCGTAGTAGAGGCCTCGTCCGATGTGCAAGTAGATGCAGATAAAGAAGAAGGAGGCGCCGTTGGCGTGTAGGTTGCGGATGAGTCAGCCGTATTGGACGTTTCGGCATGTGTTGGCCACTGAGGAGAAGGCTAGGGACGTATCTGCAGTATAGTGCATGGCCAGTAGGAGGCCTGTTAGAATTTGTGCGATCAGGCAGATGGCGAGCAGGGATCCGAAGTTTCATCAGGCAGAGATGTTGGAGGGTGCGGGTAGGTCAATCAGGGAGTTGTTGACCATTTTTAGTAGGGGGTGGGATTTGCGGATGTTAGGGGCCATTAGGAGGTCTGTGTGGTTAGGATTATTACTAGGATAGATAGGGCGAAGGATCCCAAGTAGGTTTTGATGAGCCCTGTGTGTGCCAGGGTTGCGGCTTTGCTTGCAGCTACTTGCAGTTCGGCGAGGCCCTCTGGCCCTATCTTTTTGAGCCAAGAGAGGTCGATTAGGTGTAGGGCGATGTCCTGTCCTTTTTCTAGCAGGATTTTGGAGAAGGGTCGGTGGACTAGGGGGTTGAAGTATCCTAGCAGGGAGGAGAAGTTTATGAGGGGGTTCGGTTTGGGGTGGGTGAGAGCGTGTGTTATGTTTGAGAGCTCGAGGGCTAGGACGACTCCTAGGACTGTGACCAGGATAGCGGCGGTTTTGGTAATCAGGGGTATGGTTATCGGGGGTGTTTTGGCTGGTGTGATGAAGGAGGTGATTAGCATTCCTGCTGTGATGCTGCCCAGGGCGAGTCGAGTTAGGGGGGCGATGATTAGCGGGTTGTTTTCATTTATGGACGCTATTGGGGGAATGCGGGTCCGTCCGGCTTGGACTAGGATGGTTATGCGAATGCTGTAGGTTGCAGTAAATGCTGTGGCTAGGAGGGTTAGTGATAGGGCCCAGGTGTTAAGATAGGACGTGTTCAGGCTTTCAATGATTAGGTCTTTTGAGTAAAACCCGGCTAGGAATGGGGTTCCTATAAGTGCCAGGTTGCCGATAGTCAGGCAGGAGGTAGTGACTGGGAGTATTTTCTGCAGGCCGCCCATTTTTCGGATGTCCTGTTCTCCATTTAGGCTGTGGATGATGGATCCGGAGCATAGGAATAGCATGGCTTTGAAGAAGGCGTGGGTTGAGATATGCAGGAATGCTAATTGTGGGAGGTTTAGTCCGATGGCTACTATCATCAGTCCGAGTTGGCTGGATGTTGAGAAGGCGATGATTTTTTTGATATCGTTTTGGGTTAGGGCGCAGGTAGCAGCGAATAGGGTTGATAGGGCGCCTAGGCACAGGCAGGTGGTTAGGGCTGCTTGGTTGGTGGCTAGCAGCGGGTGCATGCGGATGAGTAGAAAGATTCCGGCCACTACCATGGTGCTGGAGTGTAGTAGGGCTGAAACGGGGGTGGGGCCTTCCATTGCTGCAGGCAGTCACGGGTGTAGGCCAAATTGTGCAGATTTCCCTGCGGCTGCGAGGATGAGCCCTATAAGGGGGAGGGTGGGGGTTTGGTGGGGGTGTACGGCTTGTTGGATTTCTCAGGTGTTGAAGGTTGATGCTAGTCATGCTATGCTCAGGATTAAGCCGATATCCCCAATTCGGTTGTAGATTACGGCCTGCAGGGCAGCAGTGTTGGCTTCTGCTCGGCCGTGTCATCAGCCGATGAGTAGGAAGGATATGATCCCTACTCCTTCTCAGCCGGCGAATAGGAGGAATATGTTGTTTGCGGCTGTTAGAAGTAATATGGCAACTAGGAATGTTAGCAGGTAGATGAAGAATTTTGTCATGTGTGGCTCGGAGGCTATGTATCACGTAGCGAACTGTAGGATGGATCATGTTACGAACAGGGCGATGGGAAGAAATGTTATTGAATACTGGTCTATTTTTAGGCTCAGTGGGATTTTGAAGTTTATGATGAACTTTCATTCTCAGTGGCAGGTAATAGACTCTAGCCCGAAGTAGATGAATGCGGTTGTTGGGGCCAGGCTTGTTAGGAATGCGGCTTTAACGGTTCGAGTGATGGTGAGGGGGGTGTTTTTAAAGCTTTTGAGGAGGAGCGGGAGGATGATTGGGACTAGGAGGATTGTTAGTGTGAGTAGCGTGAGGGAGTTGATGAGTAGTGCTGGATTCACTACTTTTACTTGGAGTTGCACCAAGATGGGTGGTTCCTAAGACCAGTGGATTACTGTTATCCTTTAAAAGCGAGGGGGCTGGGGTTTAAAGCCCAGGCGCAAGAATTAGCAGTTCTTGTTGATTTAACTCCCCCTCGGCAGGCAAGAAGGTTTGAACTTCTATTTTTAGGATCACAGCCTAATGTTTGGGTTAAACTATGCTTGCATAGGGGGGCTCCGGAGATTAGTTCGGGCTTGAGGATTAGGAGGGACATGGGAATAATGTGAAGTGCCATGAGCAAATGTTCTCGTGTGGTTGAGTTTTGTATGGATGTGATGTGGGAGGGGATTGGGCCTCGTTGGGTGGTTAGTAGTATGAATAGGGTATATGATGCAGTTAGTAGGGTGGCAATTCCTGTCAGGATAATTGTTGGGGCAGATCAGTTGAATAGGGTGATTATGATAGTTAATTCTGCCATGAGGTTTGTTGTTGGGGGGAGGGCCATGTTCGCTAAGTTGGCTAGCAGTCATCAGGTGGCTATAAGCGGTAGTAGGGGTTGGAGGCCTCGCGTGAGTAGCAGGATTCGGCTGTGTGTGCGCTCGTAGTTTGTATTGGCCAGGCAGAATAGTATGGAGGAGGTGAGTCCGTGGGAGATCATTAAGATTAGTGCTCCCGAGAAAGATCAGTGGGTTTGGATTATTCCTGCGGCGACGACTAGTCCCATGTGGCTGACGGATGAGTATGCGATTAGCGATTTTAGGTCCGTTTGGCGGAGACAGATTGAGCTGGTTATTAGGGCACCCCACAGGGCTAGGGTTAGGAAGGGGTAGTGGAGAAGGTTGGATAGGGGCCCTATTAGTAGTGTGACTCGTATGATTCCGTAGCCCCCCAGTTTTAGCAGTAGGGCAGCAAGGAGTATTGAGCCTGCGATGGGGGCCTCTACGTGGGCTTTTGGTAGTCAGAGGTGTAGGCCGTATAGCGGGGCTTTTACTATGAATGCTATGAGCAGTGCGAGTCCTGATAGGATGCTTGTTCATGAGGTGGACAGGGTTGGGTGGATTAGTTCTAGGGTCGGTAGGTGTAGAGTGCCGATTTTTACGTGCAGGTGCATGATCGTAATTAGAAGGGGTAGCGAGCTCACTAGCGTGTAGAATAGTAGGTAGGTGCCGGCGCTGAGGCGTTCGGGTTGGTTTCCCCACCGTGTGATTAGGATCAGGGTTGGGATGAGTGTGGCTTCGAATGCAATATAAAATAGCGCTAGTTCTGTGGTGGAGAAGGCCAGGAGGATAAATGGTTGGACCATGATCAGGGTTGAAATGAAGGCTCGCTTTCGTGGTAGGGGTTCTTGCTGGAGGTGATTCTGGCTTGCTATGATTATGAGTGGGAGCAGTCAGCAGGATAGTACTAGTAGGGGGGAGGAGATCTGGTTAATTCCTGCTCAGTTGGATAGAAATTTATAGGGATAGTAGGTTGGGATTAGTCATTGGAGGCTGAGGGTGGCGATTAGTAGGCTGTATAGGGTGGTGTTAGTTCATAGGAATTTTGGTGGGGATAGTAGGGCTGTTGGGAGGAGTATGATTGTTGGTAGAATGACTTTTAGCATCGTAGGAGGTTTAGGTTGTGTAGGTGGTCGGAGCCATGGGTGCGTGTAGAGGCTACTAGGATGGCTAGGCCAGTGCTTGCCTCGCATGCCGAAAAGGTCAGCATGATGATAGGTACTGTGGTGAATGAGGGGGTTTGGCTTTCGATGGGCCATATCGTTAGGCCTACGAATATTGAGAGTATTATACTCTCAAGGCACAATAGGGCAGATACCAGGTGGGTTCGGTGGAAGGCCAGTCCCAGTCCGCTGAGGGCGAAGGCTGAGTAGAAGCTCAGGTGTAGGGGTGACATAAGAAAGTTACAGGGTTGAGCTGTAGTCTGCTGGGCCGAAACCAGCCGTCTTTGGGTTAGACCAACTTTCTGCTATTCTGCTCATTCTAGGCCCCCTTGGGATCACTCGTAAGCCAGTCCGAGTGTCAGGAGGAGTAGGATAGTTGCAGTCCAGGTAAGGGTTAGCAGGGGTGATTGTAGCTGAATTGCCCATGGCAGGGGGAGTAGGAGGGCAATTTCTAGGTCGAAAAGGAGGAATAGAATGGCTACTGAGGAAGAATCGGACTGAGAATGGCAGGCGGGCGGACCCGAGGGGGTCAAATCCGCACTCGTACGGCGAGAGTTTCTCTGAGTCTGGGCTTATTTGGGCGAGTCAGAAGTTTAGTGCGGTTAGGGTGGCACTTAGGACTAGCGAGAGGGAGAGTATGAATGTGAGTATGTTCATTGCTCTTCTCTGGGTCTGCACCAGATTCTAGAGATTGGAAGTCAATTGTAATTAGTATACTAGAAGAGCAAGATCCTCATCAGTAAATGGTTATGTAGAGGAATAGCCAGACAACGTCTACGAAGTGTCAGTATCAGGCTGCGGCTTCAAATCCAAAGTGGTGGTTTGATGTGAAGTGGAATTTGATTAGTCGGAGGAGGCAGACAGTTAGGAAGGTGGATCCGATGACTACGTGGAGGCCGTGGAATCCGGTGGCAACGAAAAAGGTGGCGCCATAGACGCTGTCGGCGATTGAGAATGGGGCTTCGTGGTATTCTATTGCCTGTAGGGCTGTGAAGTAGAATCCCAGGAGGATTGTCAGGGTTAGGGCCTGAATGGCGTGTTTCCGGTTTCCCTCTGTAATGCTGTGGTGGGCTCATGTTACGGTTACGCCTGAAGCTAGGAGGATGGCTGTGTTTAGTAGCGGGACTTCTATGGGGTTGAGCGGTTTGATGCCCGTTGGGGGTCATTGGCCGCCTAGTTCCGGGGTTGGTGCTAGGCTCGAGTGAAAGAATGCCCAGAAGAATCCTAAGAAGAAGAATGCTTCAGATGTGATGAAGAGGATCATGCCGTATCGTAGGCCTTTCTGGACTGTGGGGGTGTGGTGGCCTTGGAAGGTGCCCTCTCGGATAATGTCTCGTCATCATTGGAACATTACTAGGAGCATTGATAGAAGGCCGGTGGTTAGCAGGGCAAACGAGTTATAGTGAAATCACATGACTAGTCCTGAGGTTGTGAGCAGGGCGGCGGCTGCCCCGAAAATTGGTCAGGGGCTGGGGTCAACTATGTGGTAGGAGTGCGCTTGGTGTGCCATTAGATGTTTTCTTGTAAGTATAGGCTCAGGAGGAGAACGAAGACGTAGGCCTGGATCATGGCAACTGCTACTTCGAGAATGGTAAGCAGTAGTAGGACGATCACCGTCAGAACTGACACTGTGGGGAGGATGGGTGCGAGTGCAATGGAGGCTGTAGAGATGAGTTGAATAAGCAGGTGTCCTGCTGTGAGGTTGGCCGTGAGGCGGACTCCCAGGGCTAGTGGTCGGATCAGTAGGCTGGTTGTTTCGATCAGGATTAGTGCGGGGATCAGGGGTGTTGGGGTGCCCTCTGGTAGTAAGTGGGCGAGGGTGGCTGATGGCTTGTTTCGTAGTCCTGTCAGCAGGGTGGCGAGTCAGAGGGGGAAGGCTAGGGCTATGTTTATGGATAGTTGGGTGGTTGGGGTAAATGTGTACGGGAGGAGCCCTAGAAGGTTGATTGTGAGGAGTATGGTTATCAGTGATGTCAACATTAGGGCTCACTTGTGGCCGTCTTTGCCAAGTGGGGCTATCAGCTGTTTTGTAATTAGGTGTAGGAGCCATGTTTGGATGGTGGACAGTCGGTTGTTGATTCATCGGTTGCCTAGGGAGGGGAATAGTAGGGCTGGGAAGAGCAGGGATAGTAGGATTAGAGGGACGCCAAATAGGTGGGGGCTTGAGAACTGGTCGAAGAAGCTTAGGTTCATGGTCAGGCTCATGGTGTGGGTTTAGTGGTGAGTGGTGATTTGTTTGATGGGGGGTTTGTTGTGGTGAAGGTTAGCAGTTTTGGTTGGATTAGGAGTGCGAGGGTTAGTCAGGTTGTGACTATGACTGAGAATCATGGTGCTGGGTTGAGTTGGGGCATGTCATTAAGGAGGGGGTGGTCCCTCTTTAGCTAGCTTAAAAGGCTAGTGCTGTTGCATAGCTTCTTAATGATTAGGATGAGGATAGGAGGGACGATCAGGCTTCAAAATGTGGGAGTGGGACAGATTCTACTACGATAGGCATATAGCTGTGGTTGGCCCCGCAGATTTCTGAGCACTGGCCATAGAAGACCCCGGGTCGAGTGGTGACGAATGAGGTTTGGTTCAATCGGCCTGGGATTGCATCTGTTTTGACCCCGAGCGTTGGGATTGCTCATGAGTGTAGTACGTCTCCGGCAGTAATAATTACGCGAGTTGGGGCCTCCATGGGTACGACGACGCGGTGGTCAACCTCTAGAAGCCGGAAGTGGCCGTTGGGTAGGTCTGCGGTGGGGATTATGTAGGAGTCGAATGAGAGGTCCTTGAAGTCCGTATACTCGTAGCTTCAGTACCACTGGTGGCCGATGGCTTTCAGTGTGAGGTCTGGCTCATCGATTTCGTCTATTATGTATAGGATTTGTAGGGATGGGAGGGCGAGGAGTACTAGGACGATGGCAGGTAGGATTGTTCAGATTAGTTCTACCTCCTGGGCGTCCACTGCATTTGATGACAGCTTTTCTATTAGTATGTGGGCTAAAAGGTATAGGACCAGGCTGCAGATGGCTAGGGCGACAATCAGAGCATGGTCGTGAAATTCAACGAGTTCTTCTATGATGGGGGATGAGGCGTCTTGGAATCCTAGTTGGGAGTGGTTGGCCACGTGAGATGTACGGGGTTTTCACCTGTGACTTAGTCTTGACAAGGCTATGTAATTGGTTTACTAACGTCTCATAAGAGAGAAGCATGAGTGGTTAATGCGGTTGGCTTGAAACCAGTGTATGAGGGTTCGATTCCTTCCTCTCTTGTACTTGGACAAAAGCTGGTTCTTCGAAGGTGTGGTGTGGGGGAGGGCAACCGTGGATTCATTCGATATTTGTGGCGGTTAGTTCTGGTTGAAGGACTTTTCGCTTGGCTGAGAAGGCCTCTCAGATGATAAACATTAGTATGATTACGGCTACTATTGAGATTAGGGAGCCGATAGAAGAAATGGTGTTTCATAGTGTGTAGGCGTCGGGGTAGTCCGAGTATCGTCGGGGCATTCCTGCTAGGCCTAGGAAGTGTTGAGGGAAGAATGTCAGGTTAACTCCTGTGAACATTACCCCGAAGTGGGTCTTTGCCCATGTTTGGTGTAAGGTAAATCCGGTGAAGAGGGGGAATCAGTGGGTGAATCCGGCCAGAATGGCAAAGACAGCGCCTATGGACAGTACGTAGTGGAAGTGGGCTACCACGTAGTACGTGTCATGCAGGGCGATGTCCAGGGAGGAGTTTGCAAGAACAATTCCTGTTAGCCCTCCAATGGTGAACAGGAAGATGAATCCTAGGGCTCAGAGCATTGGGGGGTCTCATTTGATTGTCCCTCCGTGCAGGGTGGCGAGTCAGCTGAATACTTTAATTCCGGTAGGGATGGCGATGATTATGGTGGCGGAGGTAAAATAGGCTCGGGTGTCGACGTCTATTCCCACAGTGAACATGTGGTGGGCTCAGACGATAAACCCTAGGAAGCCAATGGATAGCATGGCTCAGACTATTCCTATGTAGCCAAAGGGTTCTTTCTTGCCCGAGTAGTATGTTACTACGTGAGAGATAATCCCGAATCCTGGGAGGATTAAAATGTAAACTTCTGGGTGGCCGAAGAATCAGAACAGATGTTGGTACAGAATTGGGTCTCCTCCCCCGGCGGGGTCGAAGAATGTGGTATTCAGGTTTCGGTCGGTTAGCAGCATTGTGATGCCAGCGGCGAGGACGGGGAGCGACAGGAGGAGTAGGATGGCGGTGATTAGGACGGATCAGACGAAAAGTGGGGTCTGGTACTGTGAGAGTGCGGGGGGTTTCATGTTGATGGCTGTGGTGATGAAGTTAATGGCCCCAAGGATGGAGGAGACGCCAGCTAGGTGGAGTGAGAAGATAGCTAGGTCTACCGAGGCTCCGGCATGGGCTAGGTTTCCTGCTAGGGGCGGGTACACGGTTCAGCCTGTGCCAGCGCCGGCTTCTACGGTAGATGAGGCGAGTAGTAGAAGAAAGGATGGGGGGAGGAGTCAAAAGCTTATGTTGTTTATTCGTGGGAATGCTATGTCGGGGGCGCCGATTATTAGGGGAACTAGTCAGTTGCCGAACCCCCCGATTATGATGGGCATTACTATGAAGAAGATTATTACAAAAGCGTGGGCGGTGACGATTACATTGTAAATTTGGTCGTCCCCCAGGAGGGTTCCCGGCTGGCCGAGTTCTGCGCGGATTAGCAGGCTAAGTGCTGTGCCAATTATTCCAGCCCATGCTCCGAAGATAAGATACAGGGTGCCGATGTCTTTGTGGTTGGTGGAGAATAGTCATCGATTGATGAAGGTCACGGGTAAGATGGCTGAGTGTTAGAGCGTTAGGCTGTAGACCTTTTCACAGAGGTTCAATTCCTCTTCTTATCGGTCCTGTAGTGAAGTTCATGTTGAGTTGCAAGCTCATTGATGCACGTAAGAGTGTGCCGGGGCCTTAGGCAGAAGCCAGCAGGTTTAGGCACTTAGCTGTTAACTAAAATTTTATGGGATCGAAGCCCGTCTGTCTAGTGAGGCTTTAGCTTAATTAAAGCGTCTGGTTTGCACTCAGAAGATACAGGTTAATGTCCTGTTTGCCTTAGGGCAGAAACTAAGAGGGTTTAACTCTTATTTAAGGCTTTGAAGGCCTTCGGTTTGCGGGGGGGNTGTTATCCTAAGTTTCTAGACAATAGCGTGGACTATGGGGGAGAGGGGGAGCAGGAGGATTGACAGCGAGGCAAGGATTGCGGTGGGCGTGCTTGGGGGTTTGCTAGTGTATCACTGCTTTATGTGGTTGGAGGAGTTTGGTGGGAGGGTAATTGTTGAGTGGTACGCAAGGCGTAAATAGAAGAATAGGCTGAGCAGTGATAGTATGGCGATCGCTATGGCTGCTGGTGTTATTTCTTGTTTGGTTAGTTCTTGGACAATGAGTCATTTTGGCATGAACCCTGTTAGTGGGGGGAGTCCTGCTAGAGATAGCAGTACTAGTATAAGGGTGGTATTTAGTACTGGGGTCTTTGTTCATGAGGTTAGGACTATGGATAGGTTGAGGGCTTTGATCTTATTGAGCGCCATGAATACAGCTGATGTCATAATTGTGTAGAGGTAGAAGGCAAGTAGTGCTAGCTTTGGGCTGTATACTAAGATGATGGCGATCCAGCCTAGGTGGGAGATGGAGGAGAAAGCTAGGATTTTGCGTGTTTGTGTCTGGTTCAGTCCTATTCAGCCCCCTAATGCCGTTGAAGCTAGGGCCATGGCGGTTAGCATGGTTGGGTCGAGTGATTTAGATGTCATTAGGAGGAGGGTTAGTGGGGGGAACTTCATTAGGGTTGAGAGCAGAAGGGCTGTTATTAGGGGGGACCCCTGCAGGACTTCTGGAAATCAGAAGTGGAATGGGACTAGGCCCAGTTTGATTGCGATTGCTGCTGTTAGCAGTAGGCATGAGGTTGGGTGGTTAAGTTGTGTGATGTCTCATTGGCCAGTGGCTCAGGCGTTGGTCATACTGGAGAATAGGAGCAGGGCGGAGGCGGCTGCCTGCGTTAGGAAGTACTTTGTCGCGGCTTCTACTGCTCGTGGGTGGTGGGATTTAGAGATTAGGGGGATAATGGCCAGTGTGTTAATTTCCAGTCCAGTTCAGGCCAGGACTCAGTGGTTGCTAGAGATTGTGATTGCTGTGCCTAGCATGAGACTGAGGGCTAGGATTGGGGTTGCATGAGGGTTCATTAGTAGAGGAGGGGGTTGAACCATCATTTCCGGGGTATGGGCCCGGTAGCTTAATTAGCTGACTCTACTAGAAAATAATATAGGGGGAGTATGGAGAGTTTTGATCTCTCTTGTGTAGGTTCGATTCCTACTTTTCTAAGGTCAATAGGAAATGAGAGGGTTGTTGTACCTCTATGTTCACTTTATCATAGTGACCCTTTGGGGGTTCAGGCACATTTCCTTATAGAAGGAGGTAGGCCTGCATAGCAGATGGGTAGGCTAGTGTGTCAGAGGCACAGGGCTAGTGTGAGGGGCAGGAAGTTTTTTCATAGGAGGTGTATTAGCTGGTCGTACCGGAATCGGGGGTAGGAGGCTCGCACTCATAGGAAACCGGAGGATAATAGGAGGGTTTTTGTGGCTAGGATGATAGGGAATAGCTCTGGGGGGGGTCCTAGGGCGCTAGGGTTTAGGAAGATGATAGCCGTGAGTGTGTTTATCAGCAGGATATTGGCGTACTCGGCTAGGAAAAATAGGGCAAAGGGGCCTGCGGCGTATTCAACGTTAAACCCTGAGACTAGTTCGGATTCGCCTTCTGTTAAGTCGAAGGGGGCTCGGTTTGTTTCTGCTAGGGTGGATACATATCATATTATTGCTAGGGGCCATGAGGAGAAGATGAGGTAGAGGGGTTCTTGTGCGATGGCGAAGGTGCTGAGTGTGTAGTTTCCAGTAAATATGATTACTGATAGTAGGATGAGTGCTAATGTTACTTCGTACGAGATGGTCTGTGCAACTGCCCGCAGGGCCCCGATTAGTGCGTATTTTGAGTTTGAGGCTCAGCCTGATCATAGGATTGAGTAAACGGCCAAGCTTGACATGGCCACTATGAATAGGACCCCGAGGTTTAGGTCTACTAGGGGAAATGGGAGGGGAAGGGGCGCCCAGGCGGTGAGGGCCAGGAGGAGGGCTAGTATAGGTATTATGATGAAGAGCATTGGTGAGGAGGTAGAGGGTCGAATGGGCTCTTTAGTGAACAGTTTGATTCCGTCTGCGATTGGTTGGAGCAGGCCAAAAGGCCCCACGACGTTGGGGCCTTTGCGAGATTGTATGTAGCCTAGGACTTTTCGCTCCACTAGGGTCAGGAAGGCTACGGCAATTAGGATTGGGACGATGTACAGGAGGGATATAATGAGACAGCCTATTATTGTCATTTGTGGCATATGTGGAGCTAGGGAGAGGACTTGAACCTCTGGGTAAAGGGCTTAGGCCTTTTGCATTTGCCGGGCTCTGCTACTCTAGCTGGTCCTTTTCTAGGATTGGGGTGGTGGGAGTAGTCCTCTTCATAGTTTAGTTGGTTTCACTACTTAGAGGGGAGGCGTGCTTGCGGTATTGGCCTCACTTTCCCGGTCCTTTCGTACTGGGGAGAGTAGTTCATAGATAGAAACCGACCTGGATTGCTCCGGTCTGAACTCAGATCACGTAGGACTGTTAATCGTTGAACAAACGAACCCTTAATAGCGGCTGCACCATTAGGATGTCCTGATCCAACATCGAGGTCGTAAACCCCCCTGTCGATAGGGGCTCTTGAGGGGGATTGCGCTGTTATCCCTGGGGTAGCTTGGTCCATTAATCAATTATATTGGGTCTGGTCGCTATTAGCACTTTGAGGGGTGGCTCTAGGTAAAGAGGTGTGGTCTTGTTTTTGGAGGATCTGTTTTTCTCCAAGGTCGCCCCAACCGAAAAATATCGGCCATGCATCTGCGTTTGGTAGTGATCCCGGTGGGTTTGACTTTGAGTTCGCGGTGGCCGTTGATTTTTAAGTTCCACAGGGTCTTCTCGTCTTATGTTCACATCCCTGCTTTTGCACGGGGAGATCAATTTCACTGATTATCTGCGAGAGACAGTTAAGACCTCGTTTAGCCATTCATACAAGTCTCGATTTATGGGACAATTGATTGCGCTACCTTTGCACGGTTAGGATACCGCGGCCGTTAAACCTGGGTCACTGGGCAGGCATCACCTTCAATACTTGTTTGTTTGCTGAAGGCTATGTTTTTGGTAAACAGTCGGGCCTTGTTTTGCCGAGTTCCTTTCGCAGATTTTAATCGTTCTTATGGGCGCTCCTGAGTCGGGTTAACAGGGTTGGTTTATACTAGGTCTTGTAGGAGTTTTTGTATATGTCGGTCTGTTAATAATGTTTTCATGTAAGCTTGCGCCGTTAGAGGGGCGGATGTGGCCCCAAGTTACTTATTTTAGCATTAATTCTCCTATATTCATAGGTTGACCTGTTTGTGATAAGGGATTCATCTTATTTTGGTATTTTTGGGCAGGAGCTTTGACGCACTCTTTGTCGATGGCTGCTTGAAGGCCCACGGTAAGGCTGGTGAGGAGATTTATCCACTAGTCGAGGTTGTATCCTTTTTTAATGGAGCTGTACCTCCATTAAATAGCTCTTAATCATCTCATTATGGTTCTGGATGTGTCCGAGAGGGAAGGATTAAGGGGGAACTTAGATTCATTTCACAGGTAACCAGCTATCACCCAGCTCGGTTGGCTTTTCACCTCTACTGACAAGTCGTCCCACTCTTTTGCAACAGAGACGGGTTCGCTCTAATAGCTGCTCGTAAGTAGCTCGCTTGGGTTTCGGGATGGCAAACTTCAGTTCACTTTGCTTGGTTGTTCTTGCTAAATCATGATGCAAAAGGTACAAGGGTTAATCTTTGCTGTCTCTTGCTTTGGTTTTCACTGCTATTTCATCTTTCCCTTACGGTACTGGTCTCTATCGCGTCTGAGTGTCTTTTCTATCACCTATACTAGGACTAGAAAATGTTTTGGTTAGGTCTGCTTAGTTGGTTTGTTTCGTTTTGCACTGTTTGGGTGGTTGAGCTAGAGGGAGGCTTCAAGGCGATCTAGTCTAGCAGATATCTCTCAGGTGTAAGCTGAGTGCTTTGTGATTATAGCTACGCCTTGAGTATTCTAAGTGCACCTTCCGGTACACTTACCTTGTTACGACTTACCTCATCTTTGGCATGTTAATGGTATTAGCTATGTTGGGGTGTGGCCTATGAGGAGGGTGACGGGCGGTATGTACGTGCCCTAGGGCCGGCTTAAAGTGGGCCTTATTGTCCCACTTTACTGCTAAATCCTCCTTCTAGAAGTAGTTTCATGCTTCTTTCCGTGTTGCCCTATGAGTAGGGAATGTAGCCCATTTCTTCCGCCCCATAGGCTATACCTTGACCTGTCTTGTTAGCGGGATGCTGTTGCGCCCACTGCTGTGCTCTCATTCGAGGTGGGCTGGCGACGGCGGTATGTAGGCTGTGTTTGGCAAGGGGCGGTTGGGTTGATCGTGGATTATCGATTATAGAACAGGCTCCTCTAGGTGGGTATAGGGCACCGCCAAGTCCTTAGAGTTTCAAGCGTTTGTGCTCGTAGTTCTCTGGCGGATACTTTGGTATGGTAAGTATCAAGATTTAGGGCCAGGCATAGTGGGGTATCTAATCCCAGTTTGGGCCCTGGCTTTCGTGGGTTCAAATCAGTCGCTAGTTTCTAAGATCATCTTGATGGTGGGCTTAGGTGCACCTTGTGCTTATGACAGCTCAGCTGCGTTTTGATCTTAGTTGGGTAGGATAGGCATTTTACCACTCTTTACGCCGCATCAAATGTGGGACAGTTGATTTGGGTCTCTTGTATGACCGCGGTGGCTGGCACAAGATTTACCGACCCTTGTGGGGATGGGCTTGCTATGACTAAGTCGAGCTTGCACTCATTGCTTAATGTTAACTACTGCTGAATACCCGTGGGGGTGTGGCTTGGCGAGGCGTCTTGGGCTACTGCTTGGGTGTGCCTGATACCCGCTCCTTAAGGCCTGCCGGAGGCAGGTTGTTGAGGGCATTTACACTGGGGCGCGGATACTTGCATGTATATGTCTAGCAAAAACCAACTGTAAGGTTAGGACTAAGTCTTTTGTCCGCAGGCATGGTTTGTGTGCCGTCTTGGCAGCTTCAGTGCCATGCTTTGGTGTTAAGCTATGTGGACGGGGTGAGTCGCTGGGAGTTGGGCTAAATGTTTGTGATGAAATAATGATTGTGTTGGGTTTGCATTGATTTTTAGTACTGGAGTTTCTCTAATAAGTTTGAATGGTGTTATTATG